ATCCCGGCTATTGCCGAAGTATCATCCTCATTTTACTAGATGACTTAGGCCTATGTCAATTAAAAGAAACTAAAAAGTAGTAAATTAAAAAAGTGTAGTCAATTAAAAAAGTTTTGTACCGGGAATTTCTTAGATCTTCGAAAAGAAGACTTTCTAAGTTTTAAAATAAAAAAAAAAAATATTTAGATTCTAAATCTATCAAATCGATATTTCTTTCTCGTTTGTACGTGTATGATATATCCCACAAGACTTGTATATAATAAGAAAAGAAATTATAGTTTGTAAAAACGCAGGATGAATGAAAAAAGATAATGAATTCTTGAATAACTAAAAAAAGGTAAGGTGTCAAACAGACTTTTTTGGGGAGTAGAGTTGGGGATAGAGGGACTTGAACCCTCACGATTTTAAAAGTCAACGGATTTTCATCTTACTATAAATTTCATTGTTGTCAGTATTGACATGTAGAATGGGACTCTATCTTTATTCTCGTCCGATTAATAAGTTCCATCAAGGATCTATCAGACTATGAAGTGAATCATTTGATTCAATGAATATTCGATTTTTTCTTAAACTTCGAATTTATTCACAACATTTATATTTTTTTTTATAAAAAAAAATAGAAATCGAGATTCAGGTCGTCGTTTTTGAGATCGTTTTGTGTTACCTATATTTATACAAAATAGGTTTTTATCCTTCATCCTTTTTGATTTGAAGTTTGGATCGAAGGATTCCTTTATCAACACAAGGCAGTGAACTCCATTTGTTAGAACAGCTTCCATTGAGTCTCTGCACCTATCCCTTTTTTATCGCTTTCTAAACTCTGGTTTGTTCGCGTAAACCAGGATTTGGCTCAGGATTGCCCATTGTTAATTCCAGGGTTTCTCTGAATTTGAAAGTTATCACTTAGTAGGTTTCCATACCAAGGCTCAATCCAATTAAGTCCGTAGCGTCTACCGATTCCGCCATATCCCCTTTTTTGCTTTGAGATTCGGATCTCATTTTTATGTCTTTCCACTTTTTCTTATGCCGAAACCTTGGAGTTCATTACATATTACATATAGATACTTTTTTTATTTCTTTGGTATCTTCTTTCATTTTTTTTTAGCCCAATCCATATTTATTTAGTCTAATCAACAAAGATTCTATCATTTTTGTATTTGCAATTCAATATGGTTATATATTACATAACATATATATGTTCTTCCTTTTTCATCTTTGTCTTAAATTTTAATAAATAGTCGAACGGTCGATTCTCTTTTTTTTAACTTCCAGGAAAAAAAATTTATGATTATTATTGAAACTTAGAATTCTACAATGTGCAGCGGAAAAGATTATAAGTCTACCTCGTAGATTTTAAATTCTAATAATTAGAAAAAATTCTATTCGAATATTAATTCGAATAATTCTATATTATATTATATATTATTAGTTATTAGAAAAAAAATAAAAAAGTATAAAAAAATAATAGCATGAGGTTAGAACAAAAAAAAACAATAATTTAAAATCAGAAATTATTTAACTAAAAATAAAAAAAAATAAAAAAAATTTCTGATCTAATTAAGATTTTCTTATTTATAAACTAATGAAATCAAAACTATAAAGTCTATATATTGCTATATTCTATTAATTAAGGTTATGTTATTTAATAATAGTCACTATTTATTTGAGCTATATTCTGTTCTAGAATATATAGAATATGATTAATTATTAATTAATTCTAATTAGATAAGTAAAAATATGAATAGAATAGTTAATTGATACGATCTAGTAGTTTAGTGAATTTGTATGCACGCGCTATTTGAGCCCGCTTAGCTCAGAGGTTAGAGCATCGCATTTGTAATGCGATGGTCATCGGTTCGATTCCGATAGCCGGCTTTCAATATTTTTAATGTACTTTCAAAATAAAACAAAATAAAAGAAGATTGAAAAGACTTCTTTCACCTTTTTCCCAGAGTTACCACTCCATTTATATTATGTCATATAAACTTCCATATAGGAATATATCTTGGGTAAAAGGGTTAGATCTTTGCAAAATAAATAAAGAAAATAAAAGCAAATTTTTGTGATTTATTTTATTTGTATATATTGTATATACAATAAAAAAAATCTGTATATTGAGAGAATATATCTTCTTACTATTTGTATTCCAATAGTTTTTTGGAGTGGATTTCACTTCATTTATCATTATCATTTAGTTCAGTTTTAATTTTGTTTAGTTTTGTACAATTTCAATAAAAAAGGAGTCTTTATGTCACGTTACCGAGGGCCTCGTTTTAAAAAAATACGCCGTCTGGGGGCTTTACCGGGACTAACTAGTAAAAGGCCTAAGGCAGGAAGCGATCTTAGAAACCAATCACGCTCCGGAAAAAAATCTCAATATCGTATTCGTTTAGAAGAAAAACAAAAATTGCGTTTTCATTATGGTCTTACAGAACGCCAATTACTTAAATATGTTCGTATCGCCGGAAAAGCCAAGGGGTCAACAGGTCAAGTTTTACTACAATTACTTGAAATGCGTTTAGATAACATCCTTTTTCGATTGGGTATGGCTTTGACTATTCCTCAAGCGCGCCAGTTAGTTAACCACGGACATATTTTAGTTAATGGTCATATAGTTGATATACCAAGTTATCGCTGCAAACCCCGAGATATTATTACAGTGAAGGATGAACAAAACTCTAGAACTTTGGTTCAAAATCTTCTTGATTCATCTGCCCCCGAGGAATTGCCAAACCATCTGACTCTTCACACATTCCAATATGAAGGGTTAGTCAATCAAATAATAGATAGGAAATGCGTCGGTTTGAAAATAAATGAATTGCTTGTCGTAGAATATTACTCTCGACAGACTTAATAAACCTAACTTAAGTAAAAAAAACTAAAAGTAAAAAAAAAACTAAAAACAAGAGTTCGGACAACTCCCCTTCGCCCTCTTTTTTGATAAAAAAAAAGCACAAGGTAAGGGATTTTGTCGGGGAATCCTTTTCCTATTCATGTATCATAGATTGGTAGGGAGATTTGGATCCCTTGTTTGCTCTTCCCAGCATTTTCCATATCAAAGAAATTAGGAATAGAGAATCTATTAAAAAAAAACAAGGTAGATTTTATATCTATTTTTTTTTTTTTTTTTTTTTGATACATTGTGGTCAATCACGTAAGATTGGTGAATTAGTTGAAAGTACGGAAAGAGAGGGATTCGAACCCTCGGTAAACAAAAGCCTACATAACAGTTCCAATGTTACGCCTTCAACCACTCGGCCATCTCTCCGACACCAGGATTATGACTGAGTACCTGGGTGAATAGCGAGTTATTAATCGTTTTTTAGATTCTGGTTAATCGATACCCCTTTTGACCGGAAAAAGTTGGAAGTAGATAGGTAGATAGAAGGTTTTTTTATTTTAATGAGTCCGCTTTTATGTTAGTTCGTACTACACAATTCCTTTGTTTGTGAGAAAATTTTTTCACAAAAGAAAAGGTAAAGGAAATAAAAAGAGTTATAGAATGGATTACTACCTATGCCAAGATCGCGTATAAATGGAAATTTTATTGATAAAACCTTTACAATTGTAGCCGATATCTTATTACGAGTCATTCCGACAACTTCCGGAGAAAAGGAGGCATTTACTTATTACAGAGATGGTGCGATTTGATTATCATTATTTTTTTTTTATTTATCGCCAATTTGGAATAGAAATAAAAACGAGTATTGAAAAAAATCTACGCTTTTGAAGGTGAAGTTTATAATATAAAAAAACAATCCCTTCTGTCATGTATCCACGATTAATGCAGCCTTAGATGCTTCAATTGTGAATTCTAGTATTGAGCAAAAGGTTTTTACCTATGGTTCCCGTATTACAGATCAATCCTACTACACTAATACAATATACGAATAGGAGGCATGGGGGAAGAAGCACTACGCCGAGAAATCAACAACACGAAAACTTTATTCAAAATAATTCCTTTTCTTTCTTCTTCTTCTTTGGGATTGGGACTAATTAAAATGGTTGGAACAATAAACACCCATCTCGTTCGTACTTTGGATACCCGTATAACCATTGAAGACTGTTGAAGTGACTAATTCCTGGAAATTTAGGGGCGTTGAGAACAAAGAAATTTTTAGAGTTTCCTTTTTTATTTTTATCTAGCATGAACCCACTTGGTAGTAAGAAAAGATCTTTTGCAAGAAGGTTGGCTAGGGATTTCTTGTAAAAACATTAGCCCCGCTTAGTTCATAATGACATCAAATTTTTCCATATATTATTTTCATTATGCACCTAAAGGAGGAGCCGTATGAGATGAAAATCTCACATACGGTTCTGAAACGGAGAATTCGTTAAAGCGAATGACGACCGTAACGGATGTCGGCTCAATCTGAAGGAAATTATGCGGAAGCATTACAGAATTATTATGAAGCTATGCGCCTAGAAATTGACCCCTATGATCGAAGTTATATACTCTATAATATAGGCCTTATTCACACAAGTAATGGGGAACATACCAAAGCTTTAGAATATTATTTTCGGGCATTAGAACGAAACCCCTTTTTACCACAAGCTTTTAATAATATGGCTGTGATCTGTCATTACGTGCGACTATCTCCACTATAGAAAAAAACGAACAGCTAGTCAATGAAAAACTAGAAACACAACAAAGGGCTTTCTACATAAGCATCGTACAAAACGATTTTTTATCAGCTGTAGCAAAAAAATAAACTTCATAGATCGAAATATGAAGTGAAGACTGGATATGCCTAAATACTTTTTTTTCTATGGATAAAAAAGATTTAATTGATATAGGAAGCACCGTAAAGATCAATTGGAAAGGTTTTGGACCGATACAACAAGAGCTGTTTATTTATATCATAATATGAGATAAATCTTCGGAATCTACTTATGTAATAGAGTAGATCCCCCAAGGTATTGAGCAGCGGTGTAGCATCAGATCCTAAAGACAGTAAGTCTTTTCTTTTTTATGAAGTATGAAAAAAAGTCTTTTTCAA